ATGAAATTTTCTCGCTGATTTTTTTCTACTAATCATAAGGATATAGGTACTCTTTATTTAATTTTCGGAGCTTTAGCTGGTATAGTTGGTACAGCAATGAGAGTAATTATACGAATAGAACTTGCACAACCAGGGTCTTTACTTAATGATGACCAAATTTATAATGTTATTGTAACTGCTCACGCACTTATAATGATATTTTTCATGGTAATGCCTATTATGATAGGTGGTTTTGGGAATTGATTAATACCACTAATGATCGGAGCACCCGATATGGCTTTTCCACGAATGAACAAAATGAGGTTTTGACTTATCCCCCCTTCATTTATTCTTCTTTTAGCCTCTGCTGGGGTTGAAAGAGGAGCAGGTACAGGATGAACCCTTTACCCCCCACTTTCAAGAAATATTGCTCATGCAGGAGGGTCTGTTGATTTAGCAATTTTTTCCCTTCATCTAGCAGGGGCTTCATCTATTTTAGCTTCTATAAACTTTATTACTACTATTATTAAAATGCGGGCTCCTGGGATAACTTTTGACCGTCTTCCCCTATTTATTTGATCTGTTTTTCTTACAGCATTTCTTTTACTTCTTAGTCTTCCAGTTCTTGCTGGTGCTATTACAATGCTCCTTACTGATCGTAAAATTAAAACTTCTTTTTTTGACCCCGGAGGTGGAGGTGACCCTATTCTATTTCAACATCTATTTTGATTTTTTGGCCACCCTGAAGTTTATATTCTTATTCTACCAGGATTTGGTATGATATCTCATGTAATAGCATTCTACAGAGGTAAGAAAGAAACTTTTGGTTATCTAGGAATGGTTTATGCTATGATAGCTATAGGAGTATTAGGGTTTTTAGTTTGAGCCCATCATATGTTTACAGTTGGTATGGATGTTGATACACGAGCATATTTTACCGCTGCCACAATGATTATAGCTGTTCCTACAGGAATAAAGGTATTTAGATGAATGGCAACTCTCCAAGGCTCCAACATCATTTGGGAAACCCCTCTTCTATGAGCTCTTGGTTTCGTTTTCCTATTTACAATTGGAGGTCTTACAGGGATTATATTAGCCAAATCATCAATTGATATTATTCTTCATGATACCTATTATGTTGTAGCACATTTTCATTATGTTCTCTCAATGGGAGCTGTGTTTGCTATTTTTGCAGGATTCACTCATTGATTTCCTTTATTTTCTGGTACTAATCTTCATCCTCTCTGATCAAAGATTCAATTTTTTATAATGTTTATTGGAGTTAACCTAACTTTTTTCCCTCAACATTTCCTTGGGCTTGCTGGAATGCCACGACGTTATTCTGACTACCCCGACGCCTATACAGCATGAAATACTGTATCTTCAATAGGCTCTATAATTTCCCTAATTGGTGCTTTATTGTTTATAGTTTTACTCTGAGAAGCTTTCTCTTCCCAACGAACTATTCCAGCCCCCTTATTTAATTCATCTTCACTAGAATGACATTATTCTAGCTTTCCACCCTCTCACCACACATTCAAAGAAATACCATTAACCTTCCTTATTTCTAAGTAATTTACTGAAGATTAGTTTAATAAATATAAAGCTTCGACCTTTAAGTTCTTAGTTTAATCTAAGGTCTTCTTATTAACTTATTATTAATAGTTCTCTTTTCCTTATTTATACTAGGGATTATAGGGGTTGTTCTTAAACGGCTTCACCTTTTATCCCTTCTCCTTTGCCTTGAACTCCTTCTCATAAGATTATTTCTTAACATCTCTACCTGATCACTAATACACCTCTCTCTAAGTTCCTTAATATTTTCAATTTTATTATTAACATTTTCTGCCTGCGAAGCAAGAGCTGGTTTAGCATTAATGGTATCCCTTTCTCGAAGACATAATACAGATCTCCTTACTAAAATTAATCTACTTCATATATAAATGGCAACTTGAACACAACTAGGCTTACAAGATGCGTCTTCTCCATTAATGGAAGAACTAACTTATTTTCATGACTACACATTAATTATATTGACATTAATTACAATTTTAGTAACATATGGTTTAGTTTCTATTTTTTCCTCTTCTTATACTAAACGGTTTTTTTCAGAAGGTCAAGAGCTAGAAACCATTTGAACTGTACTTCCCGCTATTATTTTAATATTTATAGCTTTCCCTTCCCTTCAACTTCTATACCTTATTGATGAAGTTAATAATCCATTTCTTACTATTAAGGCCTTAGGTCACCAATGATATTGAAGTTACGAATACTCAGACTATCAAAAAATTGAATTTGATTCATATATGGTTCCCTCCTCAGATCTAACAAAAGGCCTTCCCCGCCTTCTAGAAGTTGACAACCGATTAATTTTACCTCACCTTAAACCTATCCGCCTTTTAATCTCCTCCACAGATGTTTTACATTCATGAGCTTTACCCTCGTTAGGAATTAAGATGGATGCTGTACCAGGACGCCTAAACCAAGTCTCATTCATTCTAAACCGTACAGGTCTATTCTATGGTCAATGCTCTGAAATTTGTGGAGCTAATCATAGATTTATGCCCATTATAATTGAATCTGTTCCATTCAATTCGTTTGAAAATTGAATTTCCAATAACCTAGAAGAATACATTAAGTAGCTTAAATAAAGCTTTAGACTCTTAATCTAATTATGAACTACAGTTCCTTAATGGTATGCCTCAACTTGAATTAATTTGGTTTATTGTAAACTTTTTCCTAGCTTGATCACTTATTATTTTTACTTTTCTCTGTTTAATAAGACAAAATAACAGATCTTCTAATGATCTTAGTAAAACAACAAGAAAAGAATTTTTTAATTTAAATAACAAATGAAAATGATAAAAAGACTATTTGGACAATTCTCCCCAGACCTAATTGGTTGAATACCCCTTCAAATTTTATCTTCATTTATTGCTGTAAGATGATTACTTTTTATTTTTCAAACTAATAATTTTGGTAACCGTATAAATTACTTATGAACAATTATTCGATTTGAAGTAATAAAGCTACTCTTTCAAAGTAGAAAAGAAAAGTCCGCAAGATGATTACCTCTACTTTCAAGACTTTTCTTCCTAATTATCTCAATTAAATTAATAGGTATCTTACCTTATGGTTTTACTTCTACAACTCATATATCCATAAGCTACAGACTTGCTGTACCTTTATGATTAAGAGTTAAAATTATGGGATTTTATTTATCTTTTAATAGTCGCCTTAGTCACCTTGTCCCTCAAGGTACCCCAGCAGGTTTAATCCCACTAATGGTATGAATAGAAACTATAAGATTATTTGCTCAACCTATAGCATTAGGATTACGTATAGCCGCTAAATTAACAGCAGGTCACCTATTAATATTTCTTCTTTCCACAGCTACCTGAGTTCTTTCTAATTCAATAACACTTAGATTTCTTATTCTTATTGTTCTTATACTTCTATTTTTATTAGAAATTGGGGTAGCTTGTGTTCAAGCATATGTTTTTACTTCCTTATCACACTTTTACTTAGACCAAAACATTTAATTTATGACCCATCAACACCCGTTCCACTTAGTTGAACAAAGCCCTTGACCTTTAACAGCAGCCTTCAGAGCCCTAGCAATGACTGCTGGTTTAATTGCATGATTTCACCTAAAAAGACTTAGACTTTTTTTATTAGGACTTTTCTCTGTTACTATAACCTCTATAAGATGATGACGTGATGTCGTTCGTGAAGCCACTTTTCAAGGACACCATACCCTTATAGTAATTAATGGTCTTCGTTATGGAATGATACTTTTTATTACATCTGAAGTTTGTTTCTTTTTCGCATTCTTTTGAGCATTTTTTCATAGAAGTCTAACACCAGCCATTGAACTGGGAGTCTCATGACCACCTAAAGGTATTGCACCTATAAATCCTTTCCTTGTTCCCCTATTAAAAACAGCAGTACTTCTATCATCAGGAGTTACAGTAACATGGGCACACCACAGTATTATTGAAAATAACCGTAGAGAAGCAATTCAAGCCCTTCAACTAACAGTTATTCTAGGTATTTACTTTACAGTTTTACAAGCTTGAGAATATGTTGATTCACCATTTACTATTGCAGATAGAATTTACGGGTCAACCTTTTTTGTTGCCACTGGATTTCATGGTCTCCATGTAATAATTGGGACTATATTTTTAACTGTTTGTTTAACTCGTCTAATCAACCACCACTTTTCTAAAAGACACCACTTTGGATTTGAAGCTGCAGCCTGATATTGACATTTTGTTGATGTAGTATGATTGTTTCTTTATGTCTGCATTTATTGATGAGGTTCCTAAGAGAAGGAAGATATTAATCTTCATCAATTGATTTCAAATCAAACACATTTTCTGCCACTTCTCCTTTTATATAAAAATTAAAATTAATGAAACTAGCTATTTTTTCTTTATTAGTTATAATCCTTTCTTTAGCCTTAATACTTATAGGACACTTCCTTCCCATTCGTTCAATTGATATTAAAAAGAAAGCACCCTACGAATGTGGTTTTGACCCAATAAAATCAGCTCGTCTTCCTTTTTCCTTCCGATTCTTTCTTATTGCCATTTTATTCTTAATTTTTGATCTAGAAATAGCCCTTCTTTTTCCTCTTATTCCCTCCCTCAATAAAGATATTAATTTACTTATATTGATCTCCTGTATATTTTTAATAATTTTAGGATTAGGTTTAGCCTATGAATGAGATCAAGGGGGTCTCGAATGAGCAGAATAAATAAATGTTTACCCTAATACTAACTTCATGTTCAAGCTTACTTCTCTTATTCAACCACCGATGAAAATGAAGAATTTTCTGTTGTATATTTAGCATAACAACATTATTCTCTATTAATCTTTTTAAAAATAGTTTCTGGTCATGAAAATATCTTTCATTAAAACTAGGAACAGACAACATAAGAACCCCTTTAATCCTGTTAAGTTTATGATTGGCCCCTCTATGTTTTATTGCTCAAAATAATATTAAGATAAAAAACAAATTTAAATCAAAATTATTTCTATTTCTAGTAGCAATAATTACGATTTTTTTACTAATTACTTTTAGGTCCTTAAATATTCTAAGCTTCTTTATATTCTTTGAAGCAACATTAATACCCACCTTAATACTAATTACTAAGATAGGAGCCAAAATGGAACGCATTCAAGCAGGAATTTACTTTATATTTTATACATTAATTGGATCCCTACCCCTCCTTGTTTCCATAATAGTTATAAAAAAAGAAAATTTTACTCTAATGTTACCTATAATTTCAAGAAGTAAAATTAATGTCGCTCAAAGAATATTTTCAAACAAAATATGATGAATTCTTACTATAATAGCTTTTTTAATTAAGATGCCCATTTATGGATTTCACCTATGATTACCAAAGGCCCATGTTGAAGCTCCTGTAGCTGGATCAATGATTCTTGCCGCTATTTTGTTAAAGTTAGGAGGGTATGGATTAATCCGCATTACTACTCTATTTCCCCAAAACAAATTTTCTTCAAAAACAATTTTAATTATATGTTGTTTAGGAGCCTTCATAACAAGAATTATTTGTTTACGGCAAACAGACCTAAAGGCCCTAATTGCATATTCCTCAGTTAGACATATGAGGATAGTTGCTGCAGGAGTACTACTTAAAACATGATGAAGTATTAGAGGAGCTCTAATACTTATGATAGCACATGGATTAGTTTCTTCTTGCCTATTTGCACTAGCAAAAACATTTTATGAACGAAGAAAAACCCGTAAAATTTCAATATCACGAGGACTAAAGCTAATGACTTCACTAATACCTATATGATGACTTATAAGATGTGCAGCAAAACTTGGACTCCCCCCATTACCAAATTTAATAGGAGAGTTATTCATTCTTAGTAGTTTAATTAGTTGAAGAATATATCTTGCTCCAATCTTAGGATTAACCACTGTAATAACTGCTACTTACTCACTTATAATTTACCAAAGAACAAAATCCAATAAAATTATTAAAAATAATTTAAAGTTCTTAGATATATCTCCACGAGAACACTTCTTGGTTATATTTCATTTATACCCCCTTATTCCACTAATCTTAGCCCCATACTCTTGTTTAGCTTGATTTAATTAGTTTATTTTATTAAAACATCAATCTGTGGCATTGAAAAAAGTAGCTTAAACCTACTATTAAATCCGAAGATTACAAGGTTTTCTTGGCCTGCTAAGCCATAGAAATTGTAGTGCAATTCTATAAAATCTTCGAATGATCAAACTTAAATATATATCTCTCTCCTTAACACTATCAATTTTCCTAATACTTATCATTGCTAGATTCTTTTCCTCAAGAAGAAAGAAAGAAAGAAAAATTCGCTCCATATACAATAGTTTAATTACAGTAAAAGTTATGAAGATCCTATCTTTCCTCTCAATAATAAAATTAATAATCTTTTTTATAAACCCAAATAATAAGATCAAATCCTTAAAAATCTGAATACCTTTTCCTATAAATAAAGAATTTACTCTTTTCCTAGATTTTAATTTTATTTTTTTTTCCTCCACTGCTCTTATAGTGACCTGATCTATAGTTGAATTTACCTTATACTATATGGAATCTGACCCATTTAAAAATAAGTTCTATCGCCTTCTTCTTGTTTTCTTATTTAATATGTTAATTTTAACATCTGCTAAAAATATGTTTATTTTCTTTATTGGTTGAGAAGGAGTAGGCTTTTTATCTTTTCTTTTAATAAGATGGTGGTCAACACGTGTGAAAGCCAAAGCATCAGCTTTACAAGCTATTATTTACAAACGAATTGGTGATATAGGAATTTTAATTTTAATAGTTATAATTATATCCTCTTCTAAAAGATGAAAAATGAAAGAAATTACCAAAATTTATGAATCACTTAAAGAAAAATGAAAGAAATTGTTACTCTTTTCATGTTTACTAGGAGCAATAGGAAAGTCTGCACAATTTGGTCTTCACCCTTGATTACCAGCGGCGATGGAAGGTCCAACCCCTGTTTCAGCTCTTTTACATAGTTCAACTATGGTAGTGGCCGGTGTATTTATACTTATTCGAGTATCCTCTCTTGTTAACCCTACACAACTTTTTCTTTCATCAACAATAATTATTGGTGCTCTCACTTCAATTTTTGCTGCTACATCTGCAATAGCTCAACATGATATTAAGAAGATTATAGCTTACTCAACTACCAGTCAGCTAGGATTAATGGTAATGGCTATAGGTTTATCTCAACCTTTGATAGCCCTATTCCATATTTGCACTCACGCATTCTTTAAGGCTATGTTATTCCTATGTTCTGGTAGAATAATTCATAGATATAATAAAGAACAAGACCTACGAAAGATGAAAAAAATTAGGAAAAAATTACCTGTTACAGCTGCTTGTCTCCTCCTTGGTAGTTTGGCTCTAATGGGTGTACCTTTTCTAAGAGGCTTCTATTCGAAGGACCTTATTCTAGAAACAGTTACTAATTCTCCAACAAACTTTATAGGAATTTTTTTAGTATTTTTAGCCACATTATTAACTGCTATTTATAGCTTTCGTATAATATCTTTTTGCTTTTTAAAAAAAAGAAAGTCTAACTCTATTAATCCAATTAAAGAAGAAAAACAAAACTTATTAAACCCCTTACTGCGGCTAGCCCTCGGTTCTATTATAGTAGGTTGAATAATGATTAATTTTGTAGTTAAATCACCACTTCTAGTTCCCTACCCATTTATTAAGTTTCTTCCCCTTATTGTTACCATAATAGGGGTTTTATTAGCAGAAACTCAAACACTACTAAATTACACAAAAAATTATATTAAAACTTTTTTCTCACAAACATGGTATTTTTCCCACATTACCCACTCTTCTATTTTATCTAAAATAGAAGTATTAGCCATTAATTTAAGATCCCGCCCTCTAGATCGAGGATGAAGAGAAAACCTAGGAGGAGGAGGTTTAGCAATATCTTCACAACAAATGACACAACTTCAACAAATTGCTCAATCTGGTTATATAAAGCAATATTTATTATCTACAGTAACTATAATGACTGTAATAGTAATAATGACTTTTACCATTTAACCCTAATAAGCTCATCAACTATCTAAATAGATCGTAATGTAGTTACTCTTTCACCTAGTGAAAGAATTAATACCACGACTAAAATCACAAGTAATGCTAAACCGCCTCATAAAAGATATATCCCCCCCTCTCTGTATAATCCTCTTAAAGCATTTAAGTCAGAATGCACATTAAAAGTGTTTAGTGTTAATTTCATTTCCATAAAAGGTTCATAAACAGCAAAAATTCATAAAGTTATTAAAATGAACAAAGTTATAACATCAACCAAATTACTTACCTTTGGAAAACGCTCCGCTGACAAAGCTCTTGAATAAATAAATACTACCAGCATCCCACCCATATAAATTAAAAAAAATAATAAAGCTATAAAAGATAAACCAATTACCCTTAATGTTATACAACCAAAAAAAGCCGTTATAACAAGTCCTACAGCAGCATAATAAGGAGAAAGTCTATAAAAAACTAAAGTTCTTCCTAATAATAAAAATAGTAACAAAGAATAAATAATCATTTATATAAATGATTGGCCCTATCCGAAAGAATAATCCTTTACTAAGAATTTTAAAAAATTCTTTAGTTGACCTCCCAACTCCAAGCAAAATCTCAATTTGATGAAAATATGGTTCATTACTAGGACTATGCCTTATTATTCAAATAATTACAGGAATTTTCCTAGCTATGTACTATACTGCAGATATTTCATTAGCTTTTTCATCTGTTAGTCATATATGCCGAGACGTAAATTACGGTTGACTAATTCGAAATATTCATTCCAATTCAGCATCATTTTTCTTTATTTGTCTATATTGTCATATAGGCCGAGGATTATACTATGGGTCTTTTATTAACCAAGAAACATGAAAATTAGGAGTAATTCTTTATTTTATTTTAATTCTTACAGCCTTCGTTGGTTACGTATTACCATGAGGACAAATGTCATTCTGAGCTGCTACTGTAATAACAAACCTAGTTTCTGCAATACCTTATATAGGTATTACTATTGTTCAATGAATATGGGGAGGATTCTCAGTTGATCAAGCAACCCTATCCCGCTTCTTTGCTTTCCATTACTTATTCCCATTTATTCTTGTAGCCCTAAGAGGGGTACATCTCCTTTTCCTACACCAAACTGGATCAAATAACCCTCTTGGAATAAAAAGAAATTTTGACAAGACCCCTTTTCACTTTTACTTTTCTTCGAAGGATGTACTTGGTTTTATTGTTTTAATTGTAGGGATTCTTTTTGTTGCATTGCTTTACCCAACCGCTCTAAAAGACCCGGAAAATTTTATCCAATCTAACCCATTAGTAACCCCACCCCATATCCAACCTGAATGATATCTCCTCTTTGCTTATGCTATTCTTCGTTCTATACCAAATAAGCTTGGGGGAGTAATTGCTCTAACAGCTGCTATATTTGTACTATTTCTGGTCCCAATCCTTCATGTTTCGTCTAAAAAAAGATTTTCCTTCCGACCATTTTCCCAAATTATATTCTGAAATTTAATAGTAATTTTCATTATCTTAACTTGAATAGGGAGTCAACCTGTAGAAGAACCTTATATTCTTATAGGACAAATCTCTTCGACAATATATTTCATAATATTTTTATTTATCTTTCCTCTCACAGCTATTATTGAAAAAAAGATACTTCTTAACCAATATTATTGTAGCTTAAATTAAAGCTTGACGTTGAAAATGTCAGATTAGGGGTTTAAACCCTCTCTTTAATAGAAAATTTGGTTCTGGTTTCAATTTTGATTTAAAAGTTTCTGCCACATGCAAGTTAATAACGAACCAGTTGAACTATACTATTTATTTTCAACCTACTAATAAATAGAAAGATTTTAGTTAATCTACAATATCATTTAAGTTCAACGGCCAGCAGTGCTTAAAATTGTTAATTTAAGAAATTAAGACACAGAAAACTTTTCTAATAATGGTTAATAACGTGCCAGCCACCGCGGTTATACGTTAATTATAAATCAAAAATACCGGTCAAAGATGATAAGATAAATAAACTATTTTTGATTAATTTACCCAGCAGTAACAAGCTTAATCCTAATAATTCAAAAATTAAATCCTGAATCGAAGAAATTAGGGAATAAACAGGGATTAGATACCCCCCTATACCTTATAGTAATCTTTTTCACCAGAGTAATACGCCCAAACAGGTAAAACTTTAAGAACTTGGCGGTTTTTTAGACCTAATCGGAGGAGCTTGTTGTTAAATTGATACCCCACAAGGAACCTTACCTTCCCTAGAATCACAGCTTGTATACCATCGTCGCTAGCTAACCTTCAAAGAACAAAAGCTTTATGAATTATTTATTCACAACATCAGATCAAGGTGCAGCTTATGGGAAGAGGAATTAATGAGCTACTTTACCAATTAAGTCAGAGGATATAAAGATTTAAAATTTATAGAAAAAGGATTCGATAGTAACTTACTACAGAAAAAGAAAGTGAAAACAGCTCTAAAATACGCACATATCGCCCGTCACTCTCGTCACATGAGGAGAAAAGTCGTAACACAGTAGGTCCACCTGAAGGTGGACCTGGAAATTGCCACTATAGTTTATTTAAAACAGAGGGTCTTCAATCCTCAAATTCAAGCTATAATTTGATAGTAGCTTTTAGAATTTTAAATTCAATTTTTAGATATAATTTTTACTTGTGCCCAAAGTCCCAGTACTCCCTATTTTTATATAAATTATTGATATACCTTGTTTTAAGCACAAACAAAAATTTAATAAAAACAACAAGGGGGTACCCTTACCAAATTTATAGAATTTAGGTTATTTTACTGTTAATGCCCAAAACCACATATAAAAATTTACAATAATTTTACATAAAAAATTTATAAAATAGTTATTGTTTACGAAATAGTTAATAAACCTCCCCCTCTTACTCCCCCACCCCAAGTACTGCTGGTTATAGTTATACATTTAGCTAGCCGCTAGTCCTTAATCAGATTCTTTTTCTTTAACTTTATTCTTTCTTCTTATCTATTATTTATATCCTTTCCTTACACATTTACTTAGGGGCTATACCCGGTTCGCCGGTACCTCCTCACCATCTCTTGGGTAGTCATCATCCGTCAACCTTGCTATATATCGTGGCTTGTTCCTTAATCTTTGTTTTCACTAACTCATACTTGATTCCTAATTTGTTTAGGGTTTCCTTTAATTCTTCCTACTATTCCAAGTTAATTCATAGTCATATCACTCCATTCCTTTTCATTAAACGAGGTTCGTCGGTATAGGTTGACTTTATTTGGCAGTAGTTTTGCATTGCTAATTTTTATAACCTTTTCAAATATTTTGAAAAGATTCACATTTATATAAATGTTATAATAAATTAATATTAAATTAATACTAATTCTAATTATCTCTTGATTTATCTAATGATTCACATTTATGTAAATAATAATTTATTATATTTTTATTGTTTCTTAATTTATCTAAAAGTATCACATTTATATAAATGATATATAATATTCTAGTTTTGAATTGTTTCTTAATTTATCTAAAAAAAGTATCACATTTATATAAAGAATCTATAATATTCTAGTTTTGAATTGTTTCTTAATTTATCTAAAAAAAGTATCACATTTATATAAAGAATCTAATTAGTATTATAATAAATTCTTATTTTGTTTCTTAATTTATTTAGGTTTACTTATTTTCTTAATATGTGAGATTAAAGAATTAAACTTTAATCTTATACTTGCAAAATATATGTTTTTTTAAACTAAACTCACAATTTTAAAGGTTTAAGTTAACTAAACTTTAAGCCTTCAAAGCTTACTACATGGGTTTTAACCCCATAATCTTTAATTATTTATATAAATGAAAGTTTGGTAAAGTAAGCTAATTAAACTATTGGGTTCATACCCCAATTATAGAAATTAATTATTTCTCTCTACTTGATCTTTATATTCATAGTTAGTAGAGTATATATTTAACTTCCAATTAAAAGACCCCATTATATTATGGGACTATGAAATTTAATTTTTGGATATAATTTTTACTTGTGCCCAAAGTCCCAGTGCTCCCTATTTTTATATAAATTATTGGGATACCTTCTTTTAAGCACAAACAAAAATTTAATAAAAACAACAAGAGGTACCCTTATCCAAATTTGTAGAACTTAGGTTATTTTACTGTTAATGCCCAAAACCACATATAAAAATTTACGAATCTCAAGCTAGTTTATTAAAAATAGTTGTTTTGGGGACAACCGATACAAGTGATTCTCTTGTGCTTTTGAAAAAATAAGTTTTGAACTTATATTTAGAAGATCAAAACTTCTTGTTTTTCAATTAAACTACTTCTCATGTATTGAAGCTCAAAGAGCCTTTGGCCGTTAACCAAAAGGATAAAGGTTCAAACCCTTTCAATTCAGTTTATATAGCAAAATGGTTAATGCATCAGACTTAGGATCTGCTACTATAAGTTCAAAACTTATTTTAAACTAACATATAGACCTTAAGGTGTTCTTACATATTCAATTGCAAATTGAAAGTTACTTTTAATCAAAGTTAAGGTTTTCAAAATAATTTGAGTTTCACAAATATTTTTTCTTTGTAAAAGAAAAGCTTTATCCTTAGCTATATCTCGATTCTTTAAAAATTATAGAATCTAATCTATTACTTTGGCCTGACAGTCCAATATTATAATTAACTAAATTTTCAACAAGATGGCTGATTTAAGCAAAGGATTGTAAATTCTTTAAAGTAAGTGAGAATCTTACTCTTCGTTATATACCTTTTATTCTTTTGTGAAGCCTTTATAGCAAAATGGTTAATGCAAGGGGTCTAAGACCCCTTAATATAAGTTCAATTCTTATTTAAGGTTTATATGAATATTATATATTTTCTAATACAATCTCTACTTTTTATAGTACCTATTTTAATTTCTGTAGCGTTCCTTACCCTAGTGGAACGAAAGGTACTAGGGTACATGCAACTACGAAAGGGGCCAAAAATTGTTGGTCCCTACGGCATCCTTCAACCCTTTGCGGATGCACTAAAGTTATTTATAAAGGAAACCCTAAAGCCATCAACCGCTTCCCCAATCCTATTTTTTCTCGCCCCATCCTTATTCTTAATTCTAGCTTTGCTTCTATGAAGTGTAGTAACAACTCCTCATTCTATTTTGAAAATTAACTTATCTTTACTTCTCATTTTAAGATTATCAAGTCTATCAGTTTATGCTCTCCTAGGGTCAGGGTGAGCCTCAAAATCAAAGTACGCGCTATTAGGAAGTATACGAGCAGTTGCTCAAACGATTTCCTACGAAATAGCCATTGGCCTTACCCTTTTATCCTTACTAATTTGATCTGGTTCTTTCTCCCTCTTAAAATTTGAAAATGCCCAAAAAATTACTTGATTTATAATACCCTTCTTCCCTTTAAGTATAATGTGATTTATTTCAACCCTTGCAGAAACCAATCGAGCCCCCTTCGACTTAACAGAAGGAGAATCAGAACTAGTGTCTGGGTATAATGTTGAATATGCTGGTGGCCCATTTGCACTATTCTTTATAGCTGAGTATGCTAAAATTATATTCATGAAAGTATTAACTTCTATTATTTTCCTTGGAAGAAGACTACCTTTTAGAAAAATTCCAATAATTGAAAGTTTTACCATTTCAATAAAGAGAATTTTTCTAGTATTCTGTTTCCTATGAATACGAGCATCATATCCTCGATTTCGGTATGATCAATTAATGCACCTTACATGAAAGAAATTCCTTCCATTAACCTTAGGTATATTAAGATTTTCCATATTAGTTATTGTTCTTATTAATGGTTTAACCAAAATAATTTAAATAATTTACCTGGGTCTGATCCATGCAGGAAATCCTGACCGATAATCAAGATATAAAGGTTAAATTCCTTTCATGCCCTATGAAACGTTCAATTTTTATTTTTCTATTATTTTGCTTGCTTATAGGGACTCTGATAGTAATATTTTCCTCCCATTGATTTCCAATATGAATGGGTTTAGAATTATCAACCTTATCAATATTACCTCTTTTATCCACTAACTTTATATCTCGTAATAACGAAGCTATACTAAAGTACTTTTTAGTTCAAGCCTTCAGAGCCGCCCTCCTATTGAATGGGGCTATACTAAACCTTTGATTAACCAAATCATGAAATATTAATTTTACAGAAGGTTTATTACCCCATTCAATAATATCCCTAGCCCTTATTATTAAGTTAGGATTAGCCCCCTGCCATTTTTGATTTCCTGATGTCCTAAGTGGGATTACATTCCTTGAAGGACTTTTAATAGCATGTTGACAAAAGATAGCCCCATTCTTCCTAATTATTTCACTAAACTCTAGCATAATTAAAGAAATCTTATTAGTGTCTAGAATTATCTCCGTAATAATAGGAGGATGAGGAGGACTAAACCAAACAAGGATTCGAAAGATTTTAGCCTACTCCTCTATATCCCATATTGGCTGAATCTTAGCAGCCAGATTTTTTTCACAAAAAGCGGGGTTGGCTCTATTTATACTATATCTTCTGTTCAATACCCTTATTTTTCTTCTCTGCCACTCAATTAACATAAAGTCAATTAGCTTTTTAAAAATTGTCAGGTTGTCCCCCACCAAAATAATACTCTTTCTAACCTCAATACTTTCATTGGGAGGCCTACCACCACTTGGGGGTTTCTTAAAAAAGTTAATCCCACTAATCATTTTTATAAATAAAAGCAACATTATTTTAACTATTCCCTTTCTAATAGGAAGCCTCTTAAGTCTTTTTTTTTACTTACGACTAACATTCAACTCAAGATTAATTTTATTCCCTCAACATAGAATAAAATTAATTAAATGACGATCCCACAACTTTAACAAAACTCTATTCACAAGTATTTTATTTTCTTTTACTGTATTTGGACTTTTATTATTTCCAATTATTTTCTCTCTAATCTAAATGCTTTAAAAGTTCTTGAGTAACAATTAGTCTTGTAAACTAAAAAGCTAGGTTTAATTCCTATTTAAAGCATTTCTTATATTCAAGCTATAATTTGATAGTAGCTTTTAGAATTTTAAATTCAATTTTTAGATATAATTTTTACTTGTGCCCAAAGTCCCAGTACTCCCTATTTTTATATAAATTATTGATATACCTTGTTTTAAGCACAAACAAAAATTTAATAAAAACAACAAGGGGGTACCCTTACCAAATTTATATAATTTAGGTTATTTTACTGTTAATGCCCAAAACCACATATAAAAATTTACAATAATTTTACATAAAAAATTTATAAAATAGTTATTGCTTACGAAATAGTTAATAAACCTCCCCCTCTTACTCCCCCACCCCAAGTACTGCTGGTTATAGTTATACATTTAGCTAGCCGCTAGTCCTTAATCAGATTCTTTTTCTTTACACTTTTCCTTTTCTTATCTATTATTTATATCCTTTCCTTACACATTTACTTAGGGGCTATACCCGGTTCGCCGGTACCTCCTCACCATCTCTTGGGTAGTCATCATCCGTCAACCTTGCTATATATCGTGGCTTGTTCCTTAATCTTTGTTTTCACTAACTCATACTTGATTCCTAATTTGTTTAGGGTTTCCTTTAATTCTTCCTACTATTCCAAGTTAATTCATAGTCATATCACTCCATTCCTTTTCATTAAACGAGGTTCGTCGGTATAGGTTGACTTTATTTGGCAGTAGTTTTGCATTGCTAATTTTTATAACCTTTTCAAATATTTTGAAAAGATTCACATTTATATAAATGTTATAATAAATTAATATTAAATTAATACTAATTCTAATTATCTCTTGATTTATCTAATGATTCACATTTATGTAAATAATAATTTATTATATTTTTATTGTTTCTTAATTTATCTAAAAGTATCACATTTATATAAATGATATATAATATTCTAGTTTTGAATTGTTTCTTAATTTATCTAAAAAAAGTATCACATTTATATAAAGAATCTAATTAGTATTATAATAAATTCTTATTTTGTTTCTTAATTTAGATTGATATTTACTATTAAATTATATTTTTCATTTTTACTATTTAATTCTTTATATAAAGAATTAAATTTAATCTTATAAATCTTTTGTTCAATTTAATTTAAATAAATACCCTTATCAAAGTACTGTGAAGGAAATATGAAATATAATGAAAAATAAAACAATTAAAGGAGATTTTCTTACCTTTAGTATTATGGATTTTCAAGTATATTTGAATCGTTTTTCGTTTCCCGAAATTCAGGGAGCTAACCCCCTTTTCTTAAAGAGATTAAGGAAAACTGTTGCAAAAGTTACCCTAAAAAGAGGGTTAGAAATTAAATGTTTACCGTCCTGATTGATATCTGGTTTCCAAAGAAAATAATATTAGTTACTTTCTTTATCTATTAATATAATTTTATGTTCTAGCGAAAGAATAGAAGAAAAAAGGAGATAAATTCTTTTTTCAAAAAGGAAACAACCTTAAAATTAGAAAAGGACAAAATTTTTTCAAGAAAGAGTTTATTGTAGGCCTAAAAGCTGCCACCTTTTAAGAAAGCGTTAAAGCTCATTACTTGTTTACTAAAATTTATGAATTCTCATCCATTTCTATATAATTTTGTATTTGGAAATAATTATGAAAATATTAGTAAGATTTTATTACAATTTATACTAAAAGTTTAATTTAATCAAAATAACCTTGGTTTAAAAAAATTATCTTTCAAGAATGAATTTTTTACTTTTGTACTTACAACTCAGTTTAGTTTTTATAAATTGAATTAAGGTATAGAAAGGAACTCGGCAAAAAAGAAAGTGACTGTTTACCAAAAACATAGCTTCTTGTATTTATAAGAAGTTAAGCCTGCCCGGTGATTATTTTTAACGGCCGCGGTATCTTAACCGTGCTAAGGTAGCATAATAATTTGTTTTTTAAATGGAAACTAGTATGAATGGCCCTTCATTTTCTAACTGTCTCTCTATATCCTCTCTTAAATTTCTACCCCCGTGAAGAAGCGGGGATTTCTTAGTAAGACGAAAAGACCCTGTCGAGCTTCAGCTAATAAAGGGTACTATTTAAACTTTTATTTGTTTATTTAACCATTTTAAGCTTTGGTTGGGGCAACCATGGAGTAATTTTACCCTCCAGTTAAAAAGTTGAATTTTATTCTCTTTATTATTTAATGAACCAAACTATTTTGGTAATCAGAAAAAGTTACCGCAGGGATAACAGCGTAATCTTCTTTGAGAGCCCTTATTGACAAGAAGGTTTGCGACCTCGATGTTGGATTGGGGCAACCAAAAAGTGCAGCCGCTTTTTAAGGTTGGACTGTTCGTCCATTAAAGCCCTACATGATCTGAGTTCAGACCGACGTGAGTCAGGTTAGTTTCTATCTACTTTATTAATTTTTTTAGTACGAAAGGACCAAAAAATTCTCTTCAATGGAAACTCTAAAAGAGATACACTTATTAAATATTTTAATTAAAATTA